AAATGCACCTATAATGGTGTTCAATTATCAGAAACAGAATTTCCGAAAAACTGGTTAACAGATGGTATTCAGATAAAAATCCTATTTCCTTTCTGTCTGAAACCCTGGCGCAAATCCAAACTACGATCCCATCATAGAGATCCAATCCAAAAGAAAGGGAAAACAGAAAATTTTTGTTTTTTAACAATCTGGGGAAAGGAAACCGAACTACCTTTTGGTTCTGCCCGACAACAACCTTCCTTTTTTGAACCTATTTATAATGAATTCGAAAAAAAAAAGAGAAAAGTGAAAAAAAAATGTTTTCTAGTTCTAAGAGTTTTCAAAAAAAAAACAAAAAAGTTTATAAAGGTCTCAAAAGAAAAAACAAGATGGATTATCAAAACGGTTCTATTTTTAAAAAGAAAAATAAAAGAGTTTGCAAACGTAAATCCAATTTTCTTATTTGTATTGAAGAAAGTATATGAACCGAATGAAAATGGAAAAGATTCCATAATCATAAGCAGTAATCAAATTGTTCCTGAATCGACATCGACCATTCGAATTAGATTCATGGATTGGGCAAATTATTCACTGACAGAAAAAAAAAGGAAAGATCTGTCCGATAGAACAACCCTAATCAGAAATCAAATAGAAAGGGGTGCAAAAGACAAAAGAAAAATATTTCTAACTCCGGATATAAATATTAGTCCTAACGATACAAGTTGTGGTGATAAAAGATCGGAATCGCAGAAACATATTTGGCAGATATCAAAGGGAAGAAGTAACAGATTCATATTCATACGCAAATGGCACTATTTTTTGACATTTTTCAACGAAAGAATATACATACATATCTTTCTATATACTGTTAATGTTTCTAGAGTCAACGTACAACTTTTCCTTGAATCAACAAAAAAGATTATCGATAAATACATTCACAAAGAAGGGATTGATGAAACAAATCAAAAAAAAATGAACTTTATTTCGACTATAAAAAAGTCTCTTTCTAATATTAGTAAAAATAAATCAAAGATTTCTGGTGACCTATATTCCTTTTCACAAGCATCTGTATTTTACAAATTATCACAAATCCAAGCTATTAATAAGAAGTATCATTTGAGATCTCTACTTCAATATCGCGAAGCATATCTTATTCTTAAGGATAGAATCAGGAATTTTTTTGGAACACGAAGAATATTAGATTCCAAATCAAGGCATAAAAAACTTCCGAATTCTGGAATGAATGAGTGGAAAAACTGGTTAAGGGGTCATTATCAATACAATTTATCTCAGGCTAGGTGGTCTAAATTAGTACCGCAAAAATGGCGAACTAGGGTCAATCGGCGTCGTACGATTCAAAATAAAGACTCAAAAAAGAATTCATATGAAAAAGCCCAATTCATTCATTACGAGAAAAAAAATGATTATGAAGTGAATTCATTGACGATCAAAAAAGAAAAATTCAAAAAAAACTACAGATATGATCTTTTTTCATATAAATATATTAATTATGGGGATAGGAAAGACTCATATATTTATCCATCCTCATTACAAGTAAACGAGGACCGAGAGATTCCATATAATTACAACACGCCTAAAATTGAACCATTTTATATACTGGGGGATATATGTATTAGTGATTATCTAGGAGAAGAGTATATTTTTGGTACGGGTAAAAGTACGGATAGAAAATATTTGGAGTGGAAAATTTTCGATTTATTTCTTAGAAAGAATATCGATATTGAGTCCTGGACCGATACGGATACCGGGACCAACATTAATAAAATGACTAAGACCGAGACTGATTATTATCAAATGATTGATAAGAAAGATCTTTTCTATCTCACGATTCATCAAGAAATCAACCCACCCAATCAAAAAAAAAACTTTTTTTTGATGGGAATGAATAAAGAAATACTATATCGTAGCATATTAAATACGAAATCTTGGTTCTTCTCAGAATTTGTGCCACTTTATGATGCATATAAGATCAAACCGTGGATTATACCAATCAAATTACTTCTTTTCATTTTTAATGGAAATGAAAACATTAGTGAAAACAAAAACATTAATGGAAATCGAAAAAAGGATCTTCGTATATCATCTAATCAAAAAGAATATCTTGAATTAAAGAATCGAAATCAAGAAGAAAAAGAACAGCTCGGCCACGGAAATATTGGCTCAGACGCACGAAAACGACAAAAAGATTTTGAAAAGGATTACACGGAATCAGACATTCAAAAACGTGAAAAGAAAGGACAACCCGAGAGTAACAAGAAAGCAAAACAAGAGTTATTCCTGAAAAAATATTTGCTTTTTCAATTGAGATGGGATGATCTTTTGAATAACAGAATTTTCAATAATGTTAAGGTATATTGTTTCCTGCTTAGACTAATAAATGCAAAGGAAATTGCTATATCCTCTATTCAAGGAGGAGAAATGCACCTGGATGTAATGTTAATTCAGACGAATCCAACTCTTCCAGAATTTATAAAAAGGGGAATATTGATTCTCGAACCAGTACGTCTGTCTATAAAATGGGATAGACAATTTATTATGTATCAAACCATAGGTATCTCGTTGGTCCATAATAATAAATGCCAAACTAATGGAAGATATCGAGAAAAAAGATATGTTGATGAGAATTATTTCAATGGATCCATTGTACAACATAAAAAGATGCTTGTGAATAGAGACGAAAATCATTATGATTTGCTTGTTCCTGAAAATATTCTATCCCCTAGGCGTCGTAGAGAATTGAGAATTCTAATTTGTTTCAATTCCGGAAATAGGAATGTTATGGATAGAAATCCGGTATTTTTCAATGACAACAATGTAAGGAACTGGGGGCAATTTTTGGATGAGGACAAGCATATTGATACAGATATAAATAAATTCATTCAATTCAAATTGTTTCTTTGGCCCAATTATCGATTAGAGGATTTAGCTTGTATGAATCGCTACTGGTTTGATACCAATAATGGCAGCCGTTTCAGTATGTCAAGGATACATATGTATCCACGATTCGGAATTAGTTGATGGTTGGTACATTTCCTATATATCAGGTGTCGGATTTGGATTGAATCTAGAAATGATTTGGTAGAATCTTCTTAGGTCAAAATAATTTTCTTTTGTGGGTACAGAAATTGCCCTTCTATCGAATCAAATTACAAATTGTACTTACAATTCATTTGAATTTAATTTTGATTTGATTTGATAGAATAAAGAATAAAGTAATATATGAATAAATCCAGATTATTGGGTGTATCAGATCAAAATAACTGGCATTATTATTATTCCTGATTGGTAAAATCCATATCTGTGGAAAAAAAAAAAGAGAGAAATTTTATTTTTATGGTTATGGTCAAAAATTCATTCATCTCAGTTATTCCGAAAGAAGAAAAAAACAAAGGGTCTGTTGAATTTCAAGTAATCAATTTCACCAATAAGATACAGAGACTTACTTCACATTTTGAATTGCACAGAAAAGATTATTTATCTCAGGTAGGTTTGCGGAAAATTCTGGGAAAACGTCAACGACTGCTGGCTTATTTGTCAAAGAAAAATAGAGTGCGTTATAAAAAATTAATCGATCAATTAGATATTCGGGAACCAAAAATTCGTTAATTTGAAGATTATTTGAATTCTTTGGTTTATTAGATCTTGAATTTTGATGAACCTCATTTATTTCCTTTTTGGCAATTCATAGAATAATGGATCGGAGAAGAAAACATATGAATGTACCGGCTACAAGAAAAGACCTCATGATAGTTAATATGGGTCCTCACCACCCATCAATGCATGGTGTTCTTCGACTTATCGTTACTCTAGATGGTGAAGATGTTATTGACTGCGAACCCGTATTGGGTTATTTACACAGAGGGATGGAAAAAATTGCGGAAAACCGAACAATTATACAATATCTTCCTTATGTAACACGTTGGGATTATTTAGCTACTATGTTCACAGAGGCAATAACGGTAAATGCACCAGAACAATTAGGAAATATTCAAGTACCCAAAAGAGCCAGCTATATCAGAGTAATTATGCTGGAGCTGAGTCGTATAGCTTCTCATTTATTATGGCTTGGACCTTTTATGGCAGATATCGGTTCACAGACTCCCTTCTTCTATATTTTCAGAGAAAGGGAATTGCTATACGACCTATTCGAAGCTGCCACAGGTATGCGAATGATGCATAATTATTTCCGTATCGGGGGAGTCGCTGCTGATCTACCTCATGGCTGGATAGATAAATGTTTGGATTTCTGCGATTATTCTTTAACAGGAATTGTTGAATATCAAAAGCTTATTACGCAAAATCCCATTTTTTTGGAACGAGTTGAAGGGGTGGGCATTATTGGTGGGGAGGAAGCAATAAATTGGGGTTTATCGGGACCAATGCTACGAGCTTCCGGAATCCAATGGGATCTTCGTAAAGTTGATCATTATGAGTGTTACGATGAATTCGATTGGGAAGTCCAGTGGCAAAAAGAAGGAGACTCATTAGCTCGTTATTTAGTACGAATCAATGAAATGACGGAATCCATAAAAATTATTCAACAGGCTCTAGAAGGAATTCCGGGGGGGCCCTATGAGAACTTAGAAGTTCGACGCTTTGATAGAGCAAGTGATTCCGAATGGAATGGTTTTGAATATCGATTCATTAGTAAAAAGCCTTCTCCCACTTTTGAATTGTCGAAACAAGAACTTTATGTGAGAGTAGAAGCCCCAAAGGGAGAATTGGGAATTTTTCTGATAGGGGATAATAGTGTTTTTCCCTGGAGATGGAAAATTCGTCCACCTGGTTTCATCAATTTGCAAATTCTTCCTCAGCTAGTTAAAAGAATGAAATTGGCGGATATCATGACGATACTAGGTAGTATAGATATCATTATGGGAGAAGTTGATCGTTGAAATGATAATTGATACGACAGAAGTACAAGCTATCAATTCTTTTTCCAGATCGGAATCCTTAAAAGAGGTCATAGACCTCTTATGGCTGCTTGTCCCTATTTTTACTCCTGTATCGGGAATCACAATAGGCGTACTCGTGATTGTGTGGTTAGAAAGAGAAATATCTGCAGGGATACAACAACGTATCGGGCCTGAATATGCCGGCCCCTTGGGAATTCTTCAAGCTCTAGCAGATGGGACCAAACTACTTTTGAAAGAGGATCTTCTCCCATCTAGAGGAGATGTTCGTTTATTCAGTATGGGGCCATCTATAGCGGTCATATCAATTCTACTAAGCTATTTAGTAATTCCTTTTGGCTATCGCCTTGTTCTAGCCGATCTCAGTATAGGCGTTTTTTTATGGATCGCTATTTCCAGTATTGCTCCTATTGGACTTCTTATGTCAGGATATGGATCGAATAATAAATATTCCTTTTCAGGTGGTCTACGAGCTGCTGCTCAATCTATTAGTTATGAAATACCATTAACTCCGTGTGTGTTATCAATATCTCTACGTGTGATTCGTTGGAACATGAACCTTTACCCCTTTCCTGGAAATAAAGGAAAGGGGTTGGATGTGTTGAATAGATACCTTTCTCTTTTTATTCATCATTCGCATTCGGGTCGATGAGTTAAACCAGATAGTTATATGAGTGAAACAAAACAGCTTATGAATTTGCAGTAAGAAGATTGATTCTCATTCCCTATGTACGAGAGTAAAGTGGAAGTAAACATAAGCGGTCGAAACTGTTTACCCCAAGATTGGTTGATTAGTCATCATGACTTGAAGCGGGTGCAAAAGATCAACTGTATGGAGTTTCTACTATTGTATAGTATGTTGTTGTATGTTGTGTATGTTGTATGTATTACCATACCGGGGATCAATCAAAAATGAGTGGACGGTTAGGAACACAAAGGTACACAAAGGATTAGTGATGAAGATAATGTAAGGTATCCAAAGGGATATTTCTGCATAACATAAAAGGAATCATAATGAGGGCTTTAAGTTCGTAGAAATGATCAAGCAGTACTTCCTCACGATTCCGATCCAGAGTATGCTTCTATCCACTGATTAAATAAATGACTGTCGAGAACGAAGTAATCCTTTGATTTGATTTTTTAGAAACCCCCTTCTGAGTGAGAAAGAAGAACAGGAACGAAAGAAATGGAATGCAATAGGAAAACTGAATAATAAGAGATCTTTGTTTATTCTTTCTTTCCTCAATCCTATCCCTATCCATATTCATACGGATAGAATTCTTATAATGATTTATCAACTATAACTCATGAATTAGTGTCTAATTATTTTTCGTACGAAAAGTATGGGTCGAAATATCTATTGAAACAACGAGTATTTTATTGAAGGATTAAGTTATTACTGAACTAAAAGAATTCTAAGTCTAATTAGAAAATAAAGGATGAGATCAATTCGGAAGCGCTTTTTTTTATTATGGCGGACGGAATTCCATTGGTCTAATTCGGGACTCTTCGATACATCTTTACTCTAATCTACACTACAAACATGCCGAGGTAATAATGAACCAGTCCTTAGATTTATTTGTGGCCATCGAGGAGCCGTATGAAGCTGAGGTCTCATGTGCGGTTCTGGAATAGCGATGGGAATAGTGATGTTATCATCGACTATGATTATCTAACAGTTCAAGTACAGTTGATATAGTTGAGGCACAGTCAAAATATGGGTTTTGGGGGTGGAATCTGTGGCGTCAACCTATAGGGTTTATAGTTTTTCTAATTTCTTCCCTAGCGGAATGTGAAAGATTACCTTTTGATTTACCAGAAGCGGAGGAGGAATTAGTAGCAGGTTATCAAACCGAATATTCAGGTATTAAATCTGGTTTATTTTACGTTGCTTCTTACCTAAATCTACTAGTTTCTTCATTATTTGTAACAGTTCTTTACTTGGGCGGGTGGAATTTCTCTATTCCGTACATATTCATTTCTGAACCTTTTGGAATAAATAAAACAGGTGGAGTCTTTGGAATAACAATTGGTATCCTTATTACATTAGCTAAAGCTTATTTGTTCCTGTTCATTCCTATCACAACAAGATGGACTTTACCTAGGATGAGAATGGACCAGCTATTAAACCTTGGGTGGAAATTTCTTTTACCTATTTCTCTAGGTAATCTATTATTAACAACTTCTTCCCAACTCGTTTCGCTGTAACAAAATAGGATATTCTAGATTCATAACCTATCTAGAGCAAGAGAAAGAAACATCAAACTATTCATGGATATCCACGATATGTTCCCTATGGTGACTGGGTTCATGAATTATGGTCAACAGACAATACGAGCTGCAAGGTATATTGGTCAAAGTTTCATGATTACCTTATCTCACGTGAATCGTTTACCTGTGACTATTCAATATCCTTATGAAAAGTCGATCACATCGGAGCGTTTTCGTGGTCGAATCCATTTTGAATTTGATAAATGCATTGCTTGTGAAGTATGTGTTCGGGTATGCCCCATAGATCTACCCGTTGTTCATTGGAGATTGGAAACGGATATTAGAAAGAAACGATTGCTTAATTATAGTATTGATTTTGGAATCTGTATTTTTTGTGGTAATTGTGTCGAGTATTGTCCAACAAACTGTTTATCAATGACTGAAGAATATGAACTTTCTACTTATGATCGTCACGAATTGAATTATAATCAAATTGCTTTGGGCCGGTTACCAATGTCAGTAATTGGAGATTACACAATTCGAACAATTACGAATTCGACTCCAATCAAAATAATCAGGGGTAAACCTCTTGATTCAAAAACGATTACCAATTACTAAGATTCCGTTTTGATTTAAAGTAAAGGAGTGAGGCTTCTTTCATTTTGCTAGGTCAGTAAATAACTATTGATTGGCGAGAATCAAGGCTTGATTTTGATTTAGAATGGATTCATAGATCTGTGATGATTTCAAAATATAAAATTTCGAACTACTCTTTCAGATACAGTAGCGGGATTGATCCAATAACTGTATCTATATAAATCTACACCCCTTTAGGATTCAATTAGGAACGTATCATATACAAGAAAAATAAGGTAACCTCTTTTTTCTTGGGTCGGTTAGTAAGTTTATGAAATATTTCGATTTATTTATCTCTTTTTTTACACATAATGGATTTACCTGGACCAATACATGATATTCTTTTAGTATTTCTGGGATCAGGTCTTATATTAGGAGGTCTGGGGGTGGTCTTACTTACCAACCCAATTTATTCTGCTTTTTCATTGGGACTGGTTCTTGTTTGTATATCCTTATTCCATATTCCATCTAACTCCTATTTTGTAGCTGCTGCACAGCTCCTTATTTACGTAGGAGCTGTAAATGTTTTAATCCTATTTGCTGTGATGTTCATGAATGGTTCAGAATATTACAACGATTTCTATCTTTGGACCGTTGGGGATGGGGTCACTTCACTGGTTTGTACAAGTATTCTTTTTTCACTAATTACTACTATCTCGGATACGTCGTGGTACGGGATTGTTTGGACTACAAGATCAAATCAGATTATAGAGCAGGACCTAACAAGTAACGTTCAACAAATTGGGATTCATTTATCAACAGATTTTTACCTTCCATTTGAACTCATTTCTATAATTCTTTTAGTTGCTTTGATAGGTGCAATTGCTATGGCCCGGCAGTAAAGTAATTAAGTAATAAATACTTAGATCCAAAATAAAATAAATAAAGTCTTGTTTTGTTCTATGTTATCACATCCATTTTCCTTCAGTTCCATTTTCATATTCTATTGTTCATATATGAAATGAAAGGGGTTTAGTTCGATCCATTACTAATACCTTACTTTGTTTCGTACTTAATTTATATTCTAATCAAATCGGTGAAATTGTTGTTCATATTGAAATGAATCAAAATTGATGAGGGGTTGGTCGATGATGACCGAACATGTACTTATTTTGAGTGCCTATTTATTTTCTATCGGTATTTATGGATTGATCACAAGTCGAAACATGGTTAGAGCACTTATGTGTCTTGAACTTATACTGAATGCGGTTAATATAAATCTCGTAACATTTTCTGATTTGTTTGATAGTCGTCAATTAAAAGGAGATATTTTCTCGATTTTTGTTATAGCTATTGCAGCCGCTGAAGCAGCTATTGGGCCGGCTATTGTTTCATCGATCCATCGTAACAGAAAATCAACTCGTATCAATCAATCGAATTTGTTGAATAAATAGTATTAATGATATAAATAAAGACAGATATCCACAAAATATTCACTAATTTAGAACTAGCATGTATGATTCGTATGACCATGCTTGTTGAAACGTAAGAAATCAAAGTATCTTGGCCCTTGCTCATGAACAGATCCAGAAATAGATTGATTATCAAAAAAGTTCTGGTAAATCACTGATTCGTCTGGCGTCTACAACATAATATATAATTCAATTACTAATGAAGCCAGATCGAAAATTCATAAAGTTCAAAAAATTTATAGATCCAATGTCGCATTCAGTAAAGATTTATGATACATGTATAGGGTGTACTCAATGTGTACGAGCCTGCCCCACAGATGTATTGGAAATGATACCTTGGGACGGATGTAAAGCTAAACAAATTGCTTCTGCTCCAAGAACAGAGGACTGTGTAGGTTGTAAGAGATGTGAATCCGCTTGTCCAACAGATTTCTTGAGTGTTCGGGTTTACTTATGGCATGAGACAACTCGCAGCATGGGTCTAGCTTATTGATACGTTCTAGAAAAATCCACTTGAATCCATTTGATTCCTCTTTACCGACAAAAACCCGTACTCGAGAAATTATTCCGAGCGCGGGTTTTTCTGGTCAAAGTCTATCTTGTCTTTACCACGAGTTATTTTCCTTGGTTAACAATAATTGTTGTTTTGCCGATATCCGCGGGTTCGTCAATTTTCTTTCTCCCTCGTAGAGGGAATAAAAATAAGGTGGTTCGGTGGTATACTATTTGTATATGCTTATTAGAACTCCTTCTAACGACCTATGCGTTCTGTTATCATTTCCAATTGGACGATCCATTAATCCAATTAGAGGAGGCTTATAAATGGATAAATACTTTTGATTTTCACTGGAGACCAGGAATCGATGGACTTTCCATAGGACCCATTTTACTGACGGGATTCATCACTACTTTAGCTACTTTAGCGGCTCGGCCAGTTACTAGAGATTCGCGATTGTTCCATTTCCTGATGTTAGCAATGTATAGTGGTCAAATAGGATCATTTTCCTCTCGAGACCTTTTACTTTTTTTCCTCATGTGGGAATTAGAATTAATTCCTGTTTACCTACTTGTATCCATATGGGGAGGGAAGAAACGTCTGTACTCAGCTACAAAGTTTATTTTGTACACAGCGGGGGGTTCTATTTTTCTCTTAATGGGAGTTCCGGGTATGGGTTTATATGGCTCCAATGAGCCAACATTAAATTTTGAAACATTAGCTAATCAATCGTATCCTTTGGGATTGGAAATAATATTCTATATTGGCTTCCTTATTGCTTATGCTGTCAAATCGCCGATTATACCCCTACATACATGGTTACCAGATACCCATGGAGAAGCACATTACAGTACATGTATGCTTCTAGCGGGAATCTTATTAAAAATGGGAGCGTATGGATTGGTTCGGATCAATATGGAATTATTACCCCATGCTCATTCTATATTTTCTCCCTGGTTGATGATAGTAGGAGCGATTCAAATAATCTATGCAGCTTCAACTTCTTTCGGTCAACGCAATTTAAAAAAGAGAATAGCCTATTCCTCCGTATCTCATATGGGTTTCACACTTATAGGAATTGGTTCCATAACCGATACGGGAATCAATGGAGCCATTTTACAAATAATCTCTCATGGATTTATTGGTGCTGCACTTTTTTTCTTGGCAGGGACGAGCTACGATAGAATACGTCTTGTTTATCTCGACGAAATGGGAGGAATAGCTATCCCAATGCCAAAAATATTTACCATGTTCAGTAGCTTCTCGATGGCTTCTCTTGCATTGCCAGGAATGAGTGGTTTTGTTGCGGAATCAGTAGTATTTTTTGGAATAATTACTAGCCCGAAATATCTTTTAATGCCAAAAATACTAATTACTTTCGTAATGGCAATTGGAATGATATTAACTCCTATTTATTCATTATCTATGTCACGTCGGATGTTCTATGGCTACAAGCTATTCAACGTTCCAAACTCTTATTTTTTTGATTCTGGACCACGAGAACTATTTGTTTCGGTCTGTATCCTTCTACCTGTAATAGGTATTGGTATTTATCCTGATTTCGTTCTCTCGCTATCAATTGACAGGATAGAAGCTATTCTATCTATTTATTTTCATAAATAGTTTTCATCAATAAGACATTACATTAATGTAAAAGAACTGTGTGATTTTTAAAAGCGTTCAATGAAAGAAAAAAAATGAAGTGAATTATAATCAGATACATCTAAAGTTTTTTCGAACCATTTGAATCAAATAGTGATTCAAATGGTTCGAAAAAACTTGCACAAACCTTCTTTATATAATATACGGGACGATGTTCCTATGTATTCTTCAGGCCCTTTCTTCAATTAGTTGTTAATGTGAATGAACCATAACTATGTAGTCCTATTCCTAATAGATTGACCCCAAAATAGCATATCCAAATTATAAGAAATCCTATAGAAGCCACAATTGCCGAATCCACACCCTGAAAGCTCTGATTTGTTCTACTGTGTAAATAAATCGCGAATATGGTCCAAGTAATAAATGCCCAAGTTTCCTTGGGGTCCCAATTCCAATAAGACCCCCATGCCTCATTAGCCCATACTGCTCCCGAAAGAATACCTATGGTTAAAAAAGTAAACCCTAGACTAATGACACGATAACTACACTGATCTAATTGTTGAGTTAATTGATACCTGTGATAATTTATAAATGAAAGAAAAGAAGTGTTTTGTAAAACGCTTCTTTTTTCATTCACAAAGGAAAATGACCCAATTAAAAAATGATTGCTTTTGCGAGGAATATCTAGGTTTTTTCGAAATGTAATGACTAAAAGAGCTACGGATAATAACGATCCACATAAAAGAGCTGCATAACTCAATAACATCATACTTACGTGCATCATTAACCACTGGGATTGTAGAGCAGGTACTAATATTGCAGATTGATGCATTTCGGTTGAAAGACCCGAAGTGGCAAAGCCTTGGGTAAAAATAGCACTTGGCGCGGTTATTGCGCTTAAATAACTTTTCTGGTTCCGTCTTTTAGGAAACATATGAATAATGGAGAAACTCCATGAAAGAAACATTAAAGATTCATATAAATCGCTTAACGGCAAATGTCTCGAATAAATCCAACGAGTAACTAATAATCCTGTTATACAGAAAAAGGTAGCCATCATGGCTTTTTCTGACAAATCAAATAGTACTACGGTTTCATGGATTAATAAGGTCATCAAATGAATCGTAATAACAATTGAAATGATAGAAAAAGAGATGTGAGTTAATATATGTTCTAAAGTGGCAAATATCATAATTTTTTTTTAGGGGGGTATCCCCAGGAATGGAAATCCGGAATTGAATTCATTATAGAATGGATGCCGCCACTCGGACTCGAACCGAGATGCTCTAGCACTGCTTCCTAAGAGCAGCGTGTCTACCAATTTCACCATGGCGGCTTCATCGAAATAATCATAGTCCATATGATGTTCAATCGTCGAGATTGAGGGATTTAATGCAATCTATTTTAGGAAATGTTAGAATCGATGAATAAAGACCCGTTCAAATAAATATTTAAACGCTCAATAATCCTTAGTATCGTGGCAGGGGGTTGTTTTAAACAGCGGGCTTTTCCGTATTATAAGTTCTTCTCGAATAGTTGGAACTAGACGGTTATGCCCTGAGTCCGGGTATAGAACTAAGAATTTTTTTTTTTTTCTCATTTTTTGACGATTCATTTCTCATTTATCTGATTTGATAGATCCGAAATGAAAAAGATTCATTTTTCAATGAACAAAATAAAACAATATTTTTTATATATCACAACTTCATCACTACATCCAAAGGATTTCTATAAAAATTTTGATAGTTTGGTATCAAAGATGTATTAATGATTGGGATCTTCATTGTATACATAACATAATTTGTGTGAGGATTTACCAAACCCATTAGGTATTGGACCGGGCATATCGTATAACAAAAGAGTTTCAATCTTTATCGGAATTCTACTGTATGCACTTTTGTATGTACTTTAACTGTATGTACTTTAACTTAGAAAACTTAGAAAATAAAATTTAAACTGATAAGATCTCTTTATATATAGATTTGAAATCTAATATTAATATCTAAAATAATTTAGATATTAGATCTAGATATATCGATTGATCGATCCTCCAGTTCAAACATGGGATAGGATCCATTGGGGTTGGATTACGTAACGTAAGATTGACTCATTATTTAGTACATAAATATCGATCTAAATGGGATCCTGGCAGTTTTATTATTTTGTTTTTTTTTATCTGTTCGAAACAAGAGGGAGTCCTTGTAGATATGTAGTGATTCAGAGAGCTACAAATCAAAGTTTGAAAATGTATATTTTAATCAATTAGTTTCAATAATCCATTGACTTTGGCTATGAATCTTACCCCCGCCTTACTTTGGAACAAAAAAGGGGGCTCTAACCTCGTTCATACTTGTTTCAGGTTTTCCAAAAATCTTAATGATGTATAACTATTGGAGATACATAATCCAATAAGCCAATCCCTTCCTAAGAAAAAAAAATAAGAGTTTTAAAAATGAATCGATGGGGAAAGTTACAATCCCCATCTCGCGAATTATAAAAACCAATCAATGAAAGGTGAAACCTTGTATTTTGTGTCTAACTACTTCTTTCTTTTTTTTTTTCAAACAAAAAAAGAAATCATTTTTAGAACCTAGTATACAGAATAATTCGTATTCTACATACCACAACAGCTAGTTCTATCTCATATTGATGAGTTCAAAACATTAGTTAATGTGAATTCTTCATCTTATAAATTTAATCATCCAATTCATCGAGTCATGCTGATTCAGATTCAGATCATTCCAAGGCTTTATTACTTGTTTGTCGCACAAAAAAACTTTTTGAATGCCCCGTAGAAATAGATTTAGCTAAAGATAAAGCTTTTGTCGCGGCCTGATATCCCCTTCCTTTCCAAATATTTCTACGAATATGCTTTTTTGACAGAGAAGTACGTTTCTTTGGAACCGCCATTTCAAAATAAAAGGGTCACTCATTTTTATAGTTGGACGTGAAAGACATTTATTGTTCAATTCAAAATAGATTGTTCTTTCTATTAACTATTCATTATCTATTTTTATTCCATAGCCGATACTTATGCTTACTTCATAACATAGAAAAGTATGGATACAGATAGATGAGCATCGCATATGGTATCATTAAGGATAAAAAAAGAAATGAAATAGAAGAAAAAAGAAAAAACGATGTGATTTTCAAGGGAATTTTTTTTTTTCACATTTCCATTACATCCAATGTTCGAAGAAAGAATAATTTGTACTGATTGGGGGCTTCATATCTTTATTCAATCTATGTCTACGGGCGGGATCTACTACCGTTGAATCGGATGCCATTGATAACAATTAAAAAGGTTCCAATTCATATCTCAGTCTATTTAGATAATATATATATATATATATTATAAATGTTATCTTTAATAAATCGAAAAGCTTAAGAACCCTTTCCTAATTTAGGAAACCAATAATGAATGTAACCTTTTCTATTAATTGATCAAGCTCGGAGTATAGAGTCCACATAATTTAAATTGAAATTAAATCAAAGTAGTTAATCCGTTAAACAATACATTACTTGATAAAATAAAGGGAATTGGAGTAATTTCTCTTTTTAGTTCTATGTGAAGTGACAAGTATTCTAGGATTTTTCATAAACACATAAACATAAGTTTGTTTTATTGGACTAGAAGCCAATCAATTCCAGAATTCGTTTTAGTTAATGACTCCGAAGAAACTAAAAAAAAAACTAGGTTTATTGGATCGAGTTATTGGCAGATCCTACGATACATATCAGCAGAATAAAGTACTTGAATTTTGGGTATCATTCTTTTTCCTTACTATATTGATATATATATGGATAGAAATCACCGTATCGTATGTATATAGTAGAATAATTGAAAATCTCGTATTTTTTATCTTAATAAATATCTTCGTTAATAACTAGGTAGTAGCTTTTAACTAGTAACTTGGTTATTTGAAGAATTGTAACTTCTTCAGAAGAATTGTAACTTCTTCATTTGAATTTTTTTTTTTTTTCAATAGTTTGGAAAGAATCAGAATAATTAAGAATGAAAAATCATATTTGAGTTCTTTTATATCTTGTATATCTTGATTTTTTTTTATTTATTTGATTATTGCTCCTTCCGGAAGAAATAAGGGCTGGTGAATGGGAAACAATTAATAAGAATAAAAAAAGAAAGTTTGATTTTCTTATGGAACATACATATCAATATGCATGGATCATACCTTTCGCTCTACTTCCAGTTACTATGTCAATAGGGTTGGGACTTCTGCTTGTTCCGACCGCAACAAAAAATCTGCGTCGTATGTGGACTTTTCCTAGTGTTTCATTGCTAAGTATAGTTATGGTTTTTTCGTCCGATCTGTCTATTCAACAGATAAATGGCAGTTCTATCTATCAACATCTATGGTCTTGGACCATCAATACTGATTTTTCCTTAGAGTTCGGCTACTTGATCGATCCACTTACTTCTATTATGTCAATACTAATCACTACGGTTGGAATCATGGTTCTTATTTATAGTGACAATTATATGTCTCATGATCAAGGATATTTGAGATTTTTTGCTTATATGAGTTTTTCCAATACTTCCATGTTGGGATTAGTTACTAGTTCCAATTTGATACAAATTCATATTTTTTGGGAACTAGTGGGAATGTGTTCCTATTTATTAATAGGTTTTTGGTTCACACGACCGGCTGCCGCAAATGCTTGTCAAAAAGCGTTTGTAACTAATCGTGTAGGGGATTTTGGGTTATTATTAGGAATCTTAGGTTTTTATTGGATAACAGGGAGTTTCGAATTTCGAGATTTGTTCGAAATCTTCAATAACCTGATCCGTAATAATGGGGTCAACTCTTTATTTGCTACTCTGTGTGCCTCCCTATTATTCGTCGGTGCAGTTGCTAAATCCGCACAATTTCCCCTTCATGTATGGTTACCTGATGCCATGGAGGGGCCTACTCCTATTTCGGCTCTTATCCATGCTGCTACTATGGTAGCAGCAGGCATTTTTCTTGTCGCTCGATTTCTTCCGCTTTTCACAGTCATACCTTACATAATGAATCTCATTTCTTTGATAGGTGTAATAACGGTACTATTAGGAGCTACTTTAGCTCTTGCTCAAAGAGACATTAAGAGAAGTTTAGCCTATTCTACAATGTCTCAATTGGGTTATATTATGTTAGCCCCGGGGATAGGCTCTTATCGAGCTGCTTTATTCCATTTGATCACTCATGCCTATTCGAAAGCATTATTGTTTTTAGGATCCGGATCAATTATTCATTCAATGGAACCCATTGTTGGATATTCTCCAGATAAAAGTCAGAACATGGTTCTTATGGGTGGTTTAACAAAATATGTGCCAATTACAAAAAATACTTTTTTATTAGGTACACTTTCTCTTTGTGGAATTCCACCTCTTGCTTGTTTTTGGTCTAAAGATGAAATTCTTAATGATAGTTGGTTGTATTCACCTATTTTCGCGATAATAGCTTGTTTCTCGGCGGGGTTAACTGCATTTTATATGTTTCGGATGTATTTACTTACTTTTGATGGTCATTTACATGCTCATTTTCAAAATTACAGTGGCACTCAAAATAGCTCGTTCTATTCAATATCTATATGGGGGAAAGAAGGAACCAAACCAGTTAACAGAAATTTGTTTTTATCAACAATGAATAATAATGAAAAGGTTTCCTTTTTTTCGACGAAGATATACAAAATGAACGGAAATGTAAGAAATCTGATACGCTCCTGTAGGATTTATTTTGAAAATAAAGACACTTCAACGTATCCCCATGAATCAGACAATACTATGCTTTTGCCTCTACTTATATTGGTCCTATTTACTTTGTTCGTTGGATCCATAGGAATTCCTTTCGATCAAGGAGTAATGGATTTTGATATATTATCGAAATGGTTAACTCCATCAATAAACCTTTTACATAAAAATTCGAACTATTCTGTGGATTGGTATGAATTTGTGACAAATGCAATTTATTCAGTCAGTATAGCCTGTTTTGGAATATTCATAGCGTCTATTTTATATGGGTCTGTTAATTCATCTTTTCAGAATTTGGACTTAATCAATTCATTTGTTAAAAAAACAGGCTCTAATAAAATTTTATTGGATCGAATAATAAATGTGATATACAATTGGTCATATAATCGTGGTTACATAGATGTTTTTTATGCAACATGCTTAACTACAAGTATAAGAGGATTAGCTGAAGTAACTCATTTTTTAGATAGACGGGTAA